ATGAGTTTTCTAGCATTTGACTACGTACCACTAAAGGGTTTAATCGCAAACGTGACAGATAACCCAGAAACTCTAAATTATCTTTAGATAATTGATTTATATTGACCTTTTGCGATTGAAACCATACGGAAAAATAAGATTGCCATAAATTAACAAAATAATATTTCCATTTATTCATCAGAAGCGGTGTATCCTTTGTTGCCAGAATGCATCTTCCGTGATATCTAACATAATGTATGAAAGGATCCTTGAGCAACCCTAGGATCGCCGGAAAATTATTAACAAAAACTTTTAAAAAATTTTGTATTTTTCCATAGAATAAAATTCGCTCAAAAAGGACTTCATAAGATGTCGATCGTAAATGCGAAGACCGCTTGCGTAGAAAAAAAAAGATGGATTCGTATTCACATACATGAGAATTATATAAGAACAAGAAAAATCTTGGATTCAAAATTGATTTTTTTTTAATATAAAAATTCTTCCAATTGCAATACTCGTATAAACAGAACCGAAAAAAATGCAAAGAAGAGGCATCTTTTACCCGGTAACGTAGGGTTTGAACCAAGATTTCTAGATGGATGGGGTAAGGTATTAGTACATCTAACACATAATTAAAATGTGCCAATTTGTCTTCTAAAAAGGGAAATATTGAATGAATTGATTGTAAATTATAAGATTTTTTTAATTGTTTTCCTTGAAAAGAGGATCCTAATCTTAGGGAAAATGGAATTTCTACAATCACTGCAAATAAAACAGATATCATTTGATAATAGAAAAGACTGGTATGCCCCAAAAAGGAATTTTGGTTCAAATCCTTAGTAGGAATAATCAAACGATTCTGTTCATACATTCGAAAAATTAAGCGTTTCACAATTAGTGAACTATATTTTTTGTCATAATCCGGATTTTCCAAGAAAATAGAGCGATTTCTATTTAATCTATTTAAACCATGATCATAAGCAAGTACATAAATATACTCCCGAAAAAAAAGTGGATATAGAAAACTCTGTTGCCGAGCCCCATCGAACTCTAAATATCCTTGAAATTTCTCCATTTGGATTGAAATTCGATTTGAACTGAAGGTAAAGTCTTTATTTTCTTGAGTTCTGAAATGACACATAGTGCGATACAGTCAAAATAAGGTATTAAACTACAAAAGCAATAGATACCTCACAAACAGGTAGACTGCTAACCGGATTCTCTATCTTTAATAGGTTTCTGTTCGTTATATTATAGAATAACAAAACAAGATGATTAGAAATCCTTTATTTTTTTAACCTAATCGCTCTTTTGATTTTGGAAATATATATATTTTTTATCAATATACTGCTTCTTTTACACACTCCAACCTAATCCAAATGGACTAGGTAAAAAAATAATTAGGACTCATGAAAAAATTGATAATAACACGCAAGAAAAAAATGCCTTCCCATACCCGTATTAGGCACTAATCTATTTTTAACATTTAATTAGTTCGGGTAATTTTTCAAATTACGAATGGAAGCTCGTTTCTTTTTTTTTCCTGGAATCAGGAAAACTGGTTTTTTTATCCATCCATTTATATTTATTCACTTGACCCAAATTGGAATTCTTTTTTTTTTTTTTCGACATCGAAAAAAAGGTTGTACCGATCAGGAAAGAAAAAAAATGTTATCTGAATTCTCCCTTGATACGACATGCTATTTTTTCCATTCATTCCTTTCAGGATCAGTCGTGGTCTTACAAACTCTACCGCAGATCTGGACGAATCCTTTTCTTCATACAAATGTGTAAAAGATGCTAGTCGCACTTAAAAGCCGAGTACTCTACCGTTGAGTTAGCAACCCCAAAAAACAAAAAAAGAACGTACTGCAAATATGTAGATACAACCAGAATAAAGAAAAAAATCCAGTCGTGTGTGCGTCAGGGATAAATAGATCCATTTATCTATGAGAGAATTATATTTGGTCCATACACTGTTGTCAATATGATTATGAATTTTTCATATAGTGAAAAGAATAGAAAAAAGAAATCAAAAAGCTTAACCCCTCGGTTTGTTAGTTCATACAATGAATGAAAACTAAGCCAGTTAAGGTAATCTCAAATCTTTTTATACTTTTTTAGACCCATTTTTTATGGCCTTTAATTTTTTATGATGAATAAATTATTCATATAATAATATATATATTCGTTTTATTCAGAATTACTATATTATTTTATATTATATTTATATACAGTATTATTTTCTATACAGTAAAATTTTGTATTTATAAAAAAATTCGAATTTATATAATTCTAGATCCAAAAATTTTTTCATAAATTTGTTTATGATTATAAAACATAGTAGTTGTTAGCAGGGTATTTTTTAGTATTCGTACCTTAGGAGGAATACTAATAATAAATCGAAATTCTAATAAATCAAAAAAAATATGATGGAAGTGAAAGAGGAGGAAAGAGAAAGAGTAGATAAAATTTGATATCAAGCTATATACGAGTCTTTCACATCCTCTTTTTTCTATTTCATTAATTCAATTTCGTTTTATTAAGACTTCATTCCGTAAAAATCCCTGCCTTCTTTGAAATATCATGAACTGTTCTTGTTGGTTGAGCGCCTTTTTTAAGAAAATCGAGAATAGCAGGAAGATTTAAATAAGTTTGATTAGTTATCGGATCATAAAAACCCACCTTGCTAAGATCTCTTCCTTCTCTTCGGGATCGAACATCAATTGCAACGATTCGATAAACGGCTCATTGGGATAGATGTATATCAATAATACCCCCCCCTAGAAACGTATAAGAGGTTTTGGCCTCGTACGGCTCGAGAAAAAAAATTCAATGAGTAGAAGTTAACTTTAGCTCTCTGTATAAAATTCAAATAGTAAATTCAAATATTAAATAGATTAATAAAAACATTAAATCAATTAGCCAGTATTGAAACCCTCAATATTTTTTCCATAAAAAGCATTCATAACATTCGTACTCTCGTAACTCAAGTTAAACAACTCTCAAATATCTCACCGGAGAATCCTTAAGTACTTTTTTTATTGAGTAGTCTCTAGCCCTTTTTTTGTTTGTCTCATTTTTTAGAATCAATTTTGATTCTTCATTCTGATCTAGTTGTTCAAACAATTGAAAACTGGATTTCCTTGTTTCAGGATTCTTTACCCTTACTTTGAATCTTTAGGTTTAGACATTACTTCGGTGATCTTGAATCGTTTTATTAAAAACGGGCAGCAACAAGCCCCTTATTTTGTTTATGATTTCTTGTCTTTCTATACAAAGAATCATACAAACGCTTGATTCACGCATGATAGACTTTTGATTCAAAGAATTTTACAATTTTAAGAAAATTTCCTTTTCCATTGTAAAATTGCTTGAAAGGACTTTTTTTTCAATATAATAAAGACTTACGAAGTTGTTCCATTGATTCGCACTAACCCTAGATCCTTACTCCTGCGAAAGCAATAAAAACTTTCTATTCTCCTCGAGCTCCATCCTGTACTCTTTTTTATATTCCAAAAAAGTGTAGGACTCTAGTAAAATAGAACACAAAATGTCGAGCCAAGAGCACCTATATTCCTATATAAAAAGTGGCGGATGAAAAAATCCACAGCAGATCATGTCCTTCAATTCAAGTCGCACGTTGCTTTCTACCACATCGTTTTAAACGAAGTTTTACCATAACATTCCTCTAGTTTGTGTAATTGATTCAATTATGGAATCATGAATAGTCATAGTTCAGTCAGTATATCGTAATCTATACCTTTTCTTTCTCTATGAATGAAATAGTGAATTTACGCGTAAAGGTTCAATCAGAATTCAAATGAATCCCATATTAGTTTGAATAGAAATCTATATTTATATATATAAATATAAATTTTTTTTTATTAAAACTCTTAGAATCTATGGTTCTACCTTACTTACCCGCATCACACACAAATTAAAAAAGCAAATAGATTTTTTTGAATTCGGTTGAAATAATGAAAAATCAGTTTATTCTTCTTTTCATTTCAATATTTGATTCTTAAAAAATATTGGATTTTTAAACAGAAAGAAAAAGATGGTGTACAAAGGCAATAGAAGATTGATTCCGTAATGACTGTACTCTGGGACGGAAGGATTCGAACCTCCGAATAGCGGGACCAAAACCCGTTGCCTTACCGCTTGGCTACGCCCCATTTCGCTTTTTATTCAAGACTACTAAAAGAGTAATATTCCTATTGGTTGTTCGTCAATTCAAAATTAAATATAGATTACATTGGTGCTAAAGTTTTAACACGTGTAGATAGCAAATCAAACTTACTTTATTGATCATTACATAGAATTCAATTAAGATATTGTATGAAAATATTATTTCTTTAATTCTCATAAGAGAATGAAAGAATTTTTGATTGAGTAAGTTCAACAAAGTCTTTTTAGACTATCTTTCTTTATTTTTTCCTTATATAAAAAATATATTAATAACTCAATCAAAATTAAATTATCCACAAGAACACCAATTTTTGTTATGCTTAATATATTTAATTTGATCTGTATTTGTTTTAATTCTGCCCTTTTTTCAAGCACTTTTTTAGTCGCCAAATTGCCAGAGGCCTACGCCTTTTTGAATCCAATCGTAGATGTTATGCCCGTAATACCTCTTTTCTTTCTTCTCTTAGCCTTTGTTTGGCAAGCCGCTGTAAGTTTTCGATGAAATTCTTAATACTGTCTTAAAAAAATTCACGATTTTTATTCTTCCAACAATTCAAAAGATCAAAAAAATCTTGACGTATGAACGAACTCTCAATTCAAACATTGCATTTTTTTGGTAGCCATACTAAATCTGGATCATTTCTATTTCCGAAATTTTATCCTCTTTTCCCTAAATGAAAGAACCTAATTAGATTCGAGTTCACCAAAAAAATATCTAGATGTTGGTATGCAAATCTGTTTGAATATGAAAGATTCGCCTATTATCTTAATTACAAATGACTTTCTGAAACCTTTTTTTTTGATTTATTGGTATCAAAATTAGATATTTGATATAAAAATAGAGAATCTATTCTCTTTTTTTTTTAGTAAGATCTTGGAGATTGTGTAATGCTTACTCTCAAACTTTTTGTATACACTGTAGTTATATTCTTTGTTTCTCTCTTCATATTTGGATTCCTATCTAATGATCCAGGACGTAATCCGGGACGTGAAGAATAAAAAAGAAAGGTTTTTTATTGCTTTATTTAATTTGTGGAAATGCTCGAATTTTATTAGGATTTTATCTATTACACACCATCAAAAGGAGAAAGGGAAAGAGAGGGATTCGAACCCTCGGTACGATTAACTCGTACAATGGATTAGCAATCCAACGCTTTAGTCCACTCAGCCATCTCTCCTAATCGAAAAGGGATACTTATTAGGTTCCATTAAACAAAAAAAAGGCTTGAAAAAGAACCTTCTCCACTTTATTCTTAAAAAGCTTTCTTTTTTTGTATAGATTATTCTTTATAATATATATATTTTTTCATTTTCTATATTTTATTATATATATATAATTTCTTTTTTATTATATAAATATATTTATCCTCTATTTATATATAATATATATATATTACTATTATATAACTGTTTTTATAGAACTTTCTCAGTAATTCTAGTTACATTAAAAATTTAGATAAAGATTAGATAAAGAAAAAGCGCGAACTCGAAAGAGAAATAAATAAAACCACAATAATAGAAATAGAGAATCCTTTTTTTATTTTGTCTCGTCAAAACACAAGTAAAAGATCTTTTTTATTTTAATAGCCTGGCCTGGTAAGGCCCCAGCCGGGCCTTTTTTTGTTAAAATAAAAAAGACTCATCCGACGGATTTTTAGACAAAAAAGATTTGAAATTGAAAAAAAGTGTAATTGAATCCGCTTTTACTAATTTTATTAAGTCAACGCTAGAATTTTCTAAATTTTTTCAGATTTTTTTATTACACCCCCGATTACTTTGTTCGACAAAAGGTTAATTTATATACAATAATTGCATTGTAGCGGGTATAGTTTAGTGGTAAAAGTGTGATTCGTTCCTTTAATCCCTTTAATAGTTAAAGGGTCTCTCGGTTTGATTCATCTTCCGATCAAAAATTTTATTTCTTAAAAGGACTTAGTCCTTTCCCTTTCAATGAAAGATTCAAGGAAGATTATAGATTCTCGTAATTTGTATCCAAAGACTCTAATCAATTGTAAATTTGGATTATGAAATTCCGAAACATAATTTTTGAATTGGATGACTATTTACAATTCAATAAGTATAACAAGAGGATCCATGGATAAAGCTAGAAAAGTTTCTTTCTAATCGTAACTAAATCTTCAGCTCTATTCAATTGTTTGGTATAGAAAAAATTGAAGCAAAATAGCTATTAAACGAGAACTTTGGTTTACTAAAGACATCGACATATTTTATTGTTTTAGCTCGGTAGAAACCAAATACTTTTCCTAAGGATTCCGTTAAATAGAAATAAAGAACGAAGTAACTAGAAAGATTGTTCGAGTTCGCCTGATCTATCTTCTAGAAGGATCATCTAGAAAGCAAAATTTTCTGTGAAAGTACCCAGACGGAAAAAAAGCTAACATAGATGTTATGGGTCGAATTTTCATTTTGATTTCGTTCCCGTCTTTTTTTATTTGGGAATTTCTCCATCCATCATAAAGGAGCCGAATGAAACCAAAGTTTCATGTTCGGTTTTGAATTAGAGACGTTAAAAATATAAAAATGATCGATCGACGTCGACTAAAACCCTTAGCCTTCCAAGCTAACGATGCGGGTTCGATTCCCGCTACCCGCTCTAAATTCACAATTGCCCCTTTTTTTTTTAGAGACCATTTTCTCTATTAGAATTGGCTAATAGCAATTGTGTATTGAAGTGAATTCAATACACAATTGCTAAAAAGATTTCGCACATTGTTTTTTTTAACAATCGGAAAGTAAAAAAAAAGAATGTGCGAAAAGCGTCCATTGTCTAATGGATAGGACATAGGTCTTCTAAACCTTTGGTATAGGTTCAAATCCTATTGGACGCAATATCAATATATCTATATTGATATTTATCTATTATTTCCATTTATATATATTATATATAATATATTTTGATTCTATTTCGAAAAAAGATAAGAAAGAAATAGAATAAGAAATAAATTCTGAATGCTTTAAGATTTAATATTAAACAGATATTAGTTATATACTTCTTTCTATTATATATACTTGACTTATCGACTTCTATTTATAGAATTTCTTAAAAATTTAATTAAAATTAAAGAGTAAAATTGACTAAAGAATCAAAAATAAGAATGATCCGTTTCGTTTCTTTTTTTATAATTTCTCCTGAAGTAGAAAACGTTCTAGTTGCTCTTGAATACCTTCTTTCAAAAAGCTTTCTGCTTCAGCGGTTAATGTCTTGGTAGAGGCTATGATTTCTTGAAACTGAGGTTTATTCGTTTTTAAGTAAGTGCGTAACTGAACGAGAAATTTTCTTACTTGTCCAATTTCTAATCCATCCAGATA